AAAAGGACTTGTTCCTTTTATTGTTCTCGCCTCTGCCTTGGATTCTGTTCTTTTGCATGAGATAGAAATACGGAATTCCAGAAATCCAGACTTTTTACCAACTTAACTTAATGGTAAGAAATCCCGGGATCTAAAAATTCATTTCGTACAATTGAACCTTTTCAAACTGTTTCTTTTTGAGAACCAAAAAGACTTGTGCTAAAATAACAGATGCGAAAAAGAACAAAAGGCCTTGGACGCGCAATGGATCCTGAAGCACTATTTCTGCATCCCCCTGCCCAAAGCCTCCCACATTAGGATTGCTTGTTAACGGTTGATCAAGCTTGATTGATTCTCCCTCTGAAACAAGAAGTTCTGGTCCGGGAGGTATAATATCAATTACTTGGCGCCCATCCGACGCATCAACTATGGATATTTCATATCCCCCTTTTTCTTTACGTAGTATTTTTTTGACTATACCCGATGACGTAGCATTATAAACTGTATTGTTACTCTTGCTACCATCAGGATAAATCTGTCCCCTTCCTCGGTTTCCCCCTACATATATGGGATATTTTAAGAAATGAACGTCTTTTTTTGTAGCGGGATCGGGGGAAAGAATGGGAAAGACAATTTCACTATATTTCTTACCGGGAACAGGGCCTATCACAAGAATATTTTTTTTATTGGGACGATAACTCTGAAAAGAGAGATTTCCTATCTTTTCTTTCAACTCAGGAGAAATACGGTCGGGCGGCGCTAATTCGAATCCCTCAGGCAAAATAAGAACAGCACCCACATTCAACCCTCCCTTTTTTCCATTAGCAAGAACTTGTTTCAGCTGCATATCATAAGGGATTCGAAGAACTGCTTCAAATACAGTATCGGGAAGGACAGCTTGGGGAACTTCAATATCCACGGGCTTATTAGCTAAATGGCAGTTGGCACATACAATTCGTCCAGTTGCTTCCCGCGGGTTTTCATAACCCTGCTGCGCAAAAATGGGATATGCATTTGAAATAGACGTCCGAGTTATTACGTATATCATGATCGATACAGAAATCGATCGAATCATCTGTTCCTTTACCCAAGAAAAAGTATTTCTATTTTCCATGTCCAATCGCGGATCCCGGAGTTTCTACAATAAATTAGATAGGTAGCTAAGTTAATCTAGTTCCCTATACACGAGTCTGTTGTCATTCTACTGCAACAGTTGTACTGGAATGATGAATACCTTGAGCAGGTAGAAATAGAAAGAATTTTGCTAAAAAGGAAAAGGGCTTTCTTTCTAAAGGAAGAAAAATGCTAATTTGATTAATATTAAGAAATCCAATTATGCTTCACTAATTGAATGATAAATAACTACAAGCGAAGGAGATAGACGGTTTAAACAAAAAAAGACCCAAAATTTCAAACACGTGTCTAGAATCACAGGAAAACTACAAACAAAAATAGTGAAAATTAACTCGTTAGGAGCCCATCCAAGATCGTTGTAGACCCAACGAATTAGTAGTTCCCAACCGCGGGTGGAGTGAAATCCAACAAAAAAATCCGTAACTAAAAGAATAAAAAAAGCTTTTATTGAGTCATTTAAGTTATAGAAGAATTCCTGAGCCCAAGAATTCAAAATGACAAGTTCCTCTTTACCCAGAAAAAAAGAACCACTTAGAATAGCCAAACAGATTATATTTGTTGAGAAATGCAAAATGATATGGAGATGGTCCTCATTATCTATTTTGGCCAATTGTATTATTTCCTTGTGTATTCCTATAGGAGGTTTTTGTACATGTGTCTTCGGTTTCTCTTTTATCATTTCGTCCAAGAGAAAAAGCTCTTCTAATTCTATGAATCCTTCTAGAATCCTTTTCTCTTGAATATCCGTTAAGAGAGTTTCAGGTTGCCTGGTATTCCACCAATTCTTAATCCCAAGTTCCAGACATTTGTTAAAAGAGAAAGAGACTCCCCAGGGCAAAAGTACGATAAATACAAGATATAGGAAAGAAGGCAATGCTTTCTTTTTTTTCATTTTTGATCTGTAAATTGAGTTGTTAATGAATCCGCTTTATTCGCTGACTCTATATGATATTTCTTTTCTTTGATCTTTGAAGCATTCTATAACAAGGTTTGAGACCTTGTGTTTGTATCTATTTCTCTTTTTGTATACTAGTAGAATTTCATTCTATTGGGTTCTTTCTTATTTTAGATCTAAATGAAGTGGAATAGAGAAATAGAATAAAAAAAAAGCCCCTTCCCTTCATATGAAAAGGGAAGAATATTATGCTATATATCTCATGGACAAAATAAATTAGAAACAATTTTCTCTTATCTTCGGTTGTTCCTTCCTTTAGATAAATACTCGAAAATATCCTTACAATTTTTAAAAATTGCAATTGGTACTCAAAATACTTCAATTGGTACGCGCAAGAAATAGGCCAATTCGGCAGCTTTTTGTTCAATTTCTCGTGGAGTAAAAAACTTCTCATCTGTACGAGTCAAGGGAATGACCCCCTGGCCACGTATTTCCATATAAAGGATACGACGAGGATAAAGACCCTCTTTAACCTGAATTCTAATTGATTGGATATCCCGCACAAGGAATCGAAGGAAGATGCGACGTTTTATTCCAGGGAATCCCCAACGAAAAATGCACACTATTCCCTCTTTTCTATCAAATCGATCATAACCACTGCCTACATTCCACAAAATAGTGCACCACAAATAGGAGCTAATGAATAGGCCCGCGATTCCGTAGAAAGACATCACGACCCCCTGTGGAAAAAAAAGAATTTGTTGAGATGGAAGTAGGGATATCATATTCTTACCAAGATAACTGGAAGCCCCAACCGCTAAGAATCCTAATGAACCTAGAAAAAGAATACAGGCCCAGAAAAAATTACCTCTTTTTCGAGAACCCTTTAGAAGTTCTATCCATATGTGTTCTGATCGCCAATTCATATTAGATATACTAAATCCAGCAGTGGTTAATTGAAATTGAGAGAATAAGCTAAATGATTTTGACTTTACTTTTTTTGTTTTGATTCTGAAATCACCTTCAGCAGCTAGGACTCCTGTGAAATAATTGGTTAGATACATTGACTTTCTATTCAAAAAAAATTCCTGGATCCGCTTAAAAAAAACTCCCTATACTCGGCTACGCATATGTATGCATTTATGCTCGTAACCTATATCTGCATCCATAGACGTTTTTCATTTGTGTGTAGAAAGAGCTACATACCCTATCATATTAATATATTACTTACACTAAAAAATATCTGTATTATGATCCTGGAAATACATTGAGCAAATTAGGCCCCGTGGGTTCTAGACAATCTTATTTTTCTGCACATAAAGAAATAAAGAAGCCATTGCAATTGCCGGAAATACTAAGCCTACTAAAGGCACGAAAATAGAGGGTAAGTTTAAATCTGTCATAGAATGGGTGTCTCAATTCCAATTTACTATTTCTATCTATTCCAAATATATCTTAAGATTCTTATGATATAATTAAGTATATCTATTATAAGGAATATTGACTATTGTATTTTTTAGTTTACAAAATAAAGATTTTTTATAGAATACTTTAGTTAGTATTCTTTAGTATTCTATATCTATAAAAAAATGAATGGAATGGATAATTAAATTTTTCTTTTTCCATTCTCATGGCCTTTCTATCTTTCTAATCCAACTTGAAATTGGATTCAAAAGAAAGCGATAAAATGAAAGAAATACCTCTTTCAGAATACCCTTGAATTTAAAAAGTAGAAGTGGAATAGAATATCCAGTTGAAGGGTAATGATCATACGTCTGTAATGCATTGTATGTCCCAGAATAGGTCCCATTCTTCTACCCTTTCCGGGTAGTCGATAGCTATTCACAGCTACTACCTTAACACCAAAGAAGAGCTCGACCCAATGCTTTATTTCTGTCTTAGTGAATCCCGATTCGACATTAAAAATATATTGATTCTTTCCCAATAAACGAAGACTCTTTTCTGTAAATACTGCGTATTTGATTCCATTATCGTATGATAATACTATATTTATTTTGATTTTTATTTCTTTAATGTATTATACCTTTATATATTCTAGATATATAGAATAGAAGAATCTCGATTTGTCAAGTCTCATGATCGTATCAAGATATATTGAAATTGGGCTCGATGTTTTTTACAAAAAAAAAGATCGAGCTGAATTTGCTTGCAATTAGTTGGAAGATTAAAGAAGAATGACTTTATTTAGTAATTGATTTTTTATCTATCTAGTTTGCTTTTTTTAGACCTTCTTTATCTTTATATCTAGTTTTATTTACTTAATCAATGGTATCTACCGGCTTGAAGTCGAATTTGATGGCTTTCCATACTTCGCAAGCTGCAGATAGTTCAGGACTCCATTTGCAAGCTGATCGGATAGGTTCATTACCTTCACGAGCAAGATCGCGACTTTCGTTACGAGGTTGTACACAGGCTTCTAAAGCCACTCGATTAGCTGCTGCACCTGGTGCATTCCCCCAAGGATGTCCTAAAGTTCCTCCACCAAATTGTAATACGGAATCGTCTCCAAAGATTTCGGTCAGAGCTGGCATATGCCAAACATGAATACCCCCTGAAGCCACCGGTATAACACCTGGCATGGATACCCAGTCCTGGGTGAAAAAGATACCGCGAGAACGATCTTTTTCAATATAATCATCGCGCAATAAATCAACAAAACCTAAAGTCATTTCGCGTTCCCCTTCTAACTTACCTACTACTGTACCGGAGTGGATATGATCTCCCCCAGACATACGCAATGCTTTAGCTAATACACGGAAATGCATACCATGATTTTTCTGTCTATCAATAACTGCATGCATTGCTCGGTGAATGTGAAGAAGTAGGCCGTTGTCGCGGCAATAATTAGACAAACTAGTATTTGCGGTGAATCCTCCAGTTAAGTAGTCATGCATTATAATCGGAACCCCTAATTCCCTCGCAAATACTGCTCTCTTAATCATTTCTTCGCATGTACCTGCAGTCGCATTCAAGTAATGCCCCTTGATTTCGCCAGTTTCTGCTTGTGCTTTATAAATTGCTTCGGCAACAAATACAAAACGGTCTCTCCAGCGCATAAATGGTTGTGAGTTTACGTTTTCATCATCTTTGGTAAAATCAAGTCCACCGCGTAGACACTCATAACATGCTCTACCATAATTTTTTGCGGATAATCCCAATTTTGGTTTAATAGTACATCCCAATAAAGGACGACCATACTTGTTCAACTTATCCCTTTCAACTTGGATACCATGAGGCGGACCATTGAAAGTTTTTGCATAAGCAGCAGGAATTCGTAGATCCTCCAAACGTAGAGCACGTAGGGCTTTGAAACCAAATACGTTACCCACAATGGAAGTAAACATGTTAGTAACAGAACCCTCTTCAAATAGATCTAATGGATAAGCTATATAACAGATATATTGATCCTCTTCCCCAGGAACGGGTTCGATGTGATAGCATCGTCCTTTGTAACGATCAAGACTGGTAAGTCCATCAGTCCAAACAGTTGTCCATGTACCAGTAGAAGATTCCGCAGCCACTGCAGCCCCTGCTTCTTCAGGCGGAACCCCCGGCTGAGGAGTTACTCGGAATGCTGCCAAGATATCAGTATCCTTGGTTTCGTATTCCGGGGTGTAGTAAGTCAATTTATAATCTTTAACACCAGCTTGAAATCCAACACCTGCTTTAGTTTCTGTTTGTGGTGACATAAGTCCCTCCCTACAACTCATGAATTAAGAATTCTCACAACGACAGGGTCTACTCGATATAGATTAAGCGTAAATTAAACCTTTGCAAAAATCTAAAAAAAAAATATATTCAATTAATATCAACTCATTAAATAAAAAAGGGAGTATGCTTAACATAATGAATATGTTTTATTCATATATAATGGGTACACCCTATGTACGTTCTATCCTATAGGAATTCGATAGGAATTGAGTTGTTATGGTAAGTTAACATGGTTCATTATTAAACCATAGATTTGATTCACCAAATCCATCATTATTGTATACTCTTTGATAGATATAGCGCAACCCAAACCAATCCCTTAATCCTTATTTTACAATTTTATAAGTTCTTATCTTAATAGGCCCCTTTCTTATTTTGAATCTAAATACCTAAATACTAAGAAAATTCTCTGTTGACAGCAATCTATGCTTCACAGTAGTATATATTTTGTATATTGAAGTCCTAGACAGGAAAGTAGAGTAGGCAAAGATCCTTGACAAAAGGAAAAATGTCTATGAAAAAAAAAAAAGATTGATTGAACTTTCCAACGGACTCATTCCATGAGTAAATGAGTGAATGGGATTCGCTTAGGCAACGAAATCAAGTGCTAGCCCCCTTTTCTTTTTTATTGAATTAACTAATTCATTTCCTTTTCACTTTTGGATTTTGGGATATTTTTTTGATTTGGCATTATTCAACAAGAAAAAAACGAAAAATTTCGACAAATTCCTTTTTTTGATAATTATGTGATAATTATGAAAACCAATCCTACTACTTCCCGTCCCGGGGTTTCCACAATTGAAGAAAAAAGTGCAGGGCGTATTGATCAAATTATTGGACCCGTGCTGGATATCACTTTTCCCCCAGGCAAGTTGCCTTATATTTATAACGCTTTGATAGTTAAGAGCCGGGACACTGCCGATAAGCAAATTAATGTGACTTGTGAGGTACAACAATTATTAGGAAATAATCGAGTTAGAGCTGTAGCTATGAGTGCTACAGACGGGTTGATGAGAGGAATGGAAGTGATTGACACAGGAGCTCCTCTTAGTGTTCCAGTCGGTGGAGCTACTCTCGGACGAATTTTTAACGTTCTTGGGGAACCTATTGACAATTTGGGTCCTGTAGATACTAGTGCAACATTCCCTATTCATAGATCCGCGCCTGCCTTTATTGAGTTAGATACGAAATTATCTATCTTTGAAACAGGTATTAAGGTGGTTGATCTTTTAGCTCCTTATCGGCGTGGAGGAAAAATCGGACTATTTGGGGGGGCAGGAGTAGGTAAAACAGTACTCATCATGGAATTAATCAATAACATTGCTAAAGCTCATGGAGGCGTATCCGTATTTGGGGGAGTAGGGGAACGGACTCGTGAAGGAAATGATCTTTATATGGAAATGAAGGAATCCGGAGTAATTAATGAAAAAAATATTGAGGAATCAAAAGTAGCTCTAGTCTATGGCCAAATGAATGAACCGCCGGGAGCTCGTATGAGAGTTGGTTTAACTGCCCTAACTATGGCAGAATATTTCCGAGATGTTAATAAGCAAGACGTGCTTTTATTCATCGATAATATCTTTCGTTTTGTTCAAGCAGGATCGGAGGTATCCGCCTTATTAGGGAGAATGCCCTCCGCAGTGGGTTATCAACCTACCCTTAGTACAGAAATGGGTTCTTTGCAAGAAAGAATTACTTCTACCAACAAGGGATCGATAACTTCGATCCAAGCAGTTTATGTACCTGCGGACGATTTGACCGACCCTGCTCCTGCCACAACATTTGCACATTTGGACGCTACTACCGTACTTTCCAGAGGATTAGCTTCCAAGGGTATTTATCCCGCAGTCGATCCTTTAGATTCAACCTCAACTATGTTACAGCCTCGGATCGTTGGCAAGGACCATTATGAAACTGCGCAAAGAGTTAAGGAAACTTTACAGCGTTACAAGGAACTTCAGGACATTATTGCAATTCTTGGGTTGGATGAATTATCGGAGGAGGATCGTTTAACTGTAGCAAGAGCACGAAAAATTGAGCGGTTCTTATCACAACCGTTCTTTGTGGCAGAAGTTTTTACCGGTTCTCCAGGAAAGTATGTTAGTCTTGCAGAAACAATTAGGGGGTTTCAACTAATTCTTTCCGGAGAATTAGATAGCCTACCCGAACAGGCTTTTTATTTGGTGGGGAACATCGATGAAGCTAGCACGAAAGCTATAAACTTAGAAGAGGAGAACAAATTGAAGAAATGAAATTAAATCTTTATGTACTAACTCCTAAACGAATTATTTGGGATTGTGAAGTGAAAGAAATCATTTTATCTACTAATAGTGGCCAAATTGGTGTATTACCAAACCACGCCCCCATTAACACAGCTGTAGATATGGGTCCTTTGAGAATACGCCTCCTCAACGACCAATGGTTAACGGCGGTTCTGTGGAGTGGTTTTGCGAGAATAGTTAATAATGAGATCATCATTTTAGGAAATGATGCAGAACTGGGTAGTGACATTGATCCAGAAGAAGCTCAACAGGCACTTGAAATAGCCGAAGCTAACTTGACTAAAGCTGAGGGTACGAAAGAATTGGTTGAAGCAAAGCTAGCTCTCAAACGGGCTAGGATACGAGTCGAAGCTATCAATTGGATTCCCCCATCCAATTAAAGACAATCCAAAGGTTTCGTTGATACAAAGAAAAAGAAAAGAAGGGTAGAAAAAGTTATTAGATAGCGAAGTAAGTCCAATGCTATCTAGTAATTTTTCTACCTACCTACCTACTATTGGATTTGAACCAATGACTCCCGCCGTATGAAAGCAGTACTCTAACCACTGAGTTAAGTAGGCAATTTATCATCACAAAAGAAGTCACATTACTTCGATCGATTATAGATCGAATGTTTTTTATAAGCAATACCGCTCCATTATTGGTATTCCGTTATTGGTATTATAGTAAATAGAAAAAAGGGATATCCTATGGCATTAGATAATATTCATCTTGACAAGAAATTATCTATATGTTAAGATATCTCTGACAAGGGCTATAGCTCAGTTCGGTAGAGCAACTCGCTTACACGTGCGCCAATGCTTTTCAAGGGAACTTATTATGCAATGAACATAATTGACCTTATTGCAAAATCAATGTCTTACTTCATGGATTCGAGAGAATAGGAGAACAGTAGCCTGACAAACAGTCGGTTCAGTCCGATTCAGGTGCCAATTCTGGTGCCTAATCAAATAGAACCCCTATTGATTTGCTAGTTGATAAGGTAAATATCCAGCCCACTCAATGCTAGGCATAAGAGGATAAGGGCCTCCAAAAAACTTCTTTTCGTTCTATGAACTTTAAGGTGTATGAAGTCTCATAGTCAACTCTTGGAGCGGAACGATAGAGACTCCATTTCACTTAGTTTGATTTAATTTAGGCCGGAGGCAGACCTAAGTCAAAGTAATCCTCCTTTGAAACACTTTGGTATTGCTCCTAGATAGATCATAATACAAATAATCAATCAGAGCACAGGGAGCCATCTTATTATCTTTCCGTAAAGAAAAACTATGGCGGATTAACTGATCTTTACATCAGTTGATGAAAGAGCCCAATGCAGAAAAATGCATGTTGGGTCTTTGAAACAGTTCAAATCATTTCGATAATAATCCGTTTGATCTGTTTTACCGAGAAGGTCTACGGTTCGAATCCGTATAGCCCTACTAATATATATGTCTTTTTTTTTTTTAGATTTTAGGATGGATATCCTATGTTTCCTTTAGTATAGTTTTTTTTTCCTTATTAGTACTTGTTTATAGACTCGAGGGTCGCTTGCGCCATAGAATAGAGATAAAAGCATTAGCATGGCTCATTTATCGAAAATCATAGAGACAGGAAAAGAAAAAAAAAAAATTCGATCAAATCAATAGAAGGAAAGATTCCTTATCTGATTTGAATTCCATCCTCCTTCAAATAGGATATGCCCTAAGTGCCTAGACTTTCCTATAATGACTGCAACGATTTTCTCCATTTTGCGAATTCCTATTTTGTTTGAAGTTTATTACTATAATATACATTATGTAAAAATATAGATTATCTAAATAGATCTACTTTAAATTGAAAAAATCGAAAGAAAATAAAAAGAAAGAGTAAATAATAAAACAGGATATTCTGTTTCATAATTATGAAATAGAGTTCTTTTTATTTAGTATTATTCCTCATTAGGCTGCATACATTAGTAATCCTATTTTAATTAGGTTCTAATCTAATTAGTAGTTAA